CGGAAACGCTCAGATGTAATTAATTTTTCATAAGGATATTGAATAGTTACAGGTAAACGATTTGCGTGAGATAAGGTAATCATGAACCCTTGACCAATGTACCTTGCAGCTCGTACTGTTTGTTGACCGTAATTCATGAACCCAGTTACCATAGGGAACATATCGTAAAGATCTATGAATAATTTTATGTTTGTTTCTTTCTCTTGTTTGATATTTGAGAGAAGTCGTAAATCGAGAATATCCTAGTCCTTTTTCTTTCCTTTACAATGAAAGGAGTTGGAAAGAAGTTGTTAATAATAGATTACCGAGAGAAATGGGTAAAAGAAATTTCCATCCAAGATTTAATAATTGGTCTATTCTTAGTCTAGGTAAAGTCCATCTTGTTGTGATAGAAATAAACAAGAAGAAATAAGTTTTAGCTAATGTAATAAAAATACCAATTGTCGTTCCAAAGACTCTACCTACTTTATTTATTTCAAATAGCTCAGGAACGAATATGTAAGGAATAGAGATATTCCAACCCCCTAAGTAAAGAACTGTTACAAATAACGAAGAAACTAATAGATTTAGATAGGAAGCAACATAAAATAACCCAAATTTGATACCCGAATATTCGGTTTGATAACCTGCTACTAATTCTTCCTCTGCTTCTGGTAAATCGAAAGGTAATCTCTCACATTCTGCTAGGGAAGAAATTAGAAAAATGAAAAACCCTATAGGTTGACGCCACAAATTCCATCCCCAAAAACCATATTTGGACTGGGCCTCAACTATATCAACTGTACTTGAACTGTTAGATAATCATAGTCGATGATAACATCACTGTTCCCATCGCTATTTCAGAACCGTACGTGAGATTTTCACCTCATACGGCTCCTCGAGGGCCATCAATAAATCTAAGGACCGAATTGATATTATTTATATTGATATGTTTGTAGTATAATACTATAATATCGATTGGAAATTAAATATATATTCTATATAGATAGAGTCAAAACCTATCGGAAGGTCCTGAATTAGACCAATGGAATTCTGTCTGCTATAATAACTAAAAAAGCACTTCTGAATTGATCTCATCCTTTAATAATTTGAATTTTTCTTTGTTGAGTAATAACTTAATCCTTCAATAAAATACTCTTTCTAGAAATATTAATAGATATCTCAACCCATTCTTTTTGATTACGAAAAAAAAAATTATACATTAGTTCCTGAAAAATACCACGTTATCCCTATGAATATAGGAAAGAAGAAAAAGATCTTTTTTTTTTTTTTCGTTCCTATTCTTCTTTCTGAAAAAGGGGGGTTTCAAAAAAAGGATTATTTCGTTCCTGATAGTCATTTTTGAATCTGTGGATAGGAGCATACTCTGAATCGGAATTGTGGGTAGTACTACTTGATCATTTCTACTAACTTAAAGTCCCAATTATTATTCTTTTTATCTTATGTAAAAATTATTTTTGGATAATTTACATAAAAAATCTCCATTACTAATCCTTTATGTATTTTGGTGTTCCTAACCATCCACTGATTTTTGCTCAATCACCCGTTAGGGTAATACATAGAAACCAGAGTGAAAACTCTATACGGTTGATCTTTTGAGTTGAGCCCGCTTCAAGCCAGGATGACTAATCAACCAATCTTGGGGTAAAAGTCTTGCTTATATTTACTTTTTTTTTTCTTGTACGTAGGAAATGAGACTCCATTTTTTTACTGCTAATTTCTAAGCTGTTTTCTTTCACTCATACAACTATCTGATTTAGGTCATCAAACTGAATGATGAATAAAAAAAGGAGATATCTATTCAATTTCTTTTCGAAAAAAAAAAAGGAATAAAGAAAAGAAAAGTTTCTGTTTTAACGAATCGCACGTAGAGATATTGATAACACACAAAGAGTTAATGGTATTTCATAACTAATCGATTGAGCAGCGGCTCGTAGACCACCTAAAAAAGAATATTTATTATTTGATCCATATCCTGACATAAGAAGTCCAATGGGAGCAATACTGGAAATGGCAATCCATAAAAAAACACCGATATTGAGATCAGATAAAACAAGGTGATAACTAAAAGGAATTACTGAATAACTTAGTAAAATGGATATAACTGCTATGGATGGTCCTATACTGAATAAACGAGTATCTCCTCGAGATGGAAAAAGATTCTCTTTGAAAATAAGTTTTGTCCCATCTGCTAAAGCTTGAAGAATTCCCAAAGGACCGGCGTATTCGGGACCAATACGTTGTTGTATTCCTGCGGATATTTCTCTTTCTAACCACACAATTACGAGTACACCTATTGTGATTCCCAATACAAGAGTCAAAATAGGTAAAAACATCCCTATGATTCCATAGACTTCTTTTAAAGATTCCAATCTAGAAAAAGAATTTAGATCTTGTACTTCTGTTGTATCAATTATCATTTTAACGATCAACTTCTCCCATAATGATATCTATGCTACCTAGTATTGTCATAATATCGGCCAATTTCATTCTTTTAACTAACTGAGGAAGAATTTGCAAATTGATAAAACCAGGTGGACGAATTTTCCACCTCCAAGGAAAACCACTCTGATCTCCTATTAAAAAAATTCCCAATTCTCCCTTTGGGGCTTCAACTCTTACATAAAGTTCTTGCTTCGGCAATTCAAAAGTAGGAGAAGGTTTTTTACTAATGAATCGATATTCAAAATCATTCCATTCCGGATCCCTTTCTCTAGCAAAGCACCGGGTTTCTAAATTCTCATAGGGCCCCCCTGGAATTCCTTCCAGAGCTTGTTGAATAATTTTTATAGATTCCCTCATTTCACCGATTCGGACTAAATAGCGAGCTAATGAATCTCCTTCTTTTTGCCAATGGATTTCCCAATCCAATTCGTCGTAACATTCATAATGATCAACTTTACGAAGATCCCATTGGATTCCGGAAGCTCGTAGCATTGGTCCCGATAAACCCCAATTTATTGCTTCTTCTGGACCAATAATGCCTACTCCCTCAACTCGTTCTAAAAAAATAGGATTTCGCGTAATAAGTTTTTGATATTCAGAAACCGCTGTTAAAAAATAATCACAGAAATCCAAACATTTATCTATCCATCCATAAGGTAGATCGGCCGCTACTCCTCCGATACGAAAATAATTATGCATCATTCTCATACCGGTGGCAGCTTCGAATAGATCATATACTAATTCTCTTTCTCTGAAAATATAGAAAAAAGGGGTCTGTGCACCAATATCTGCCATAAAGGGGCCAAGCCATAACAGATGAGAAGCTATACGACTCAACTCTAACATAATTACTCTGATATAACTGGCTCTTTTAGGTACTTGAATATTTCCCAACTGTTCTGGTCCATTTACGGTTATTGCTTCTGTGAACATAGTAGCTAAATAATCCCAACGTGTTACATAAGGTAGATATTGTATAACTGTTCGATTTTCCGCAATTTTTTCCATTCCTCTGTGTAAATAACCTAATATTGGTTCACAATCAATAACATCTTCACCATCTAGAGTAAGGATGAGCCGAAGAACACCATGCATTGATGGGTGGTGAGGTCCCATATTGACTATCATGAGGTCTTTTCTTGTAGTTGTTACATTCATAGGTTATTCCTCGATTCATTCTTTCATGAATTGCTGAAAATGAAAACAAGTTCATTAAAATTCAAGATCGAATAAAAAAATAAAATAATTCAAATTCCTTTTTCACTTAACGAGTTTTTGACTCCCGAATATCCAGCTGACTAATTAATTCTTTATAACGTATTCTATTTTTCTTTGACAAATAAGACAGCAGTCGTTGGCGTTTTCCCAGGATTTTACGTAAACCTCTCTGAGATAAATAATCTTTTCGGTGCAATTCCAAATGTGAAGTCAGTCTTCGTATCTTATTGGTGAAACGAAATACTTGAAATTCAATGGACCCCCTGTTTTCTTCTTTTTCTTCTTGTGAAATAACTGAGATGAATGAATTTTTTACCATAAAACGGATTTTCTATCCTCTTTTTTTTTAATGGATTTTACTGATCAGTAAGAATAATGCTAGTCATTTTAATTTGGTATACACAATAATCTTAATTTCTTTATGAACTCCTAATTTTATCAAATAAAATGAATCAATCCAATTTTCTTTTCAATTTTATTCGTATAGGAATAGGAAAATTAGTATAGGAATAGGAAAGGGTGATATATTTCTACATTTAGAAAAGAGAAACAATTTTGGATCGAAATCTAATAATAAATAAAAAAAGAAAAAATAAGAAGATTCCGTTAATCATTTCTAGATCTATTGGATATTGAAAAATGCATTGAATTAGTATTCATGTATCAGACTGGAAGGTAAGACAATACATAGGTGCAACTCCTTTTTTCATATACCATACATATATGGTACAGAATATATATGAAAAACGCATAATTAACAAATTTGCAATCGTGGATACATATGTATCCTTATCATAGTGAAGCGGCCCCCATTATTGGTATCAAACCAATATCGATTCATACAAGATAAATCTTCTAATCGATAATTAGGCCAAAGAAAGAACTTTAATTTTATTAGTTTCTTTTTATCAAAATGTTTTCTTTTATCCAAAAATTCACCCCAGTTTTTTACGTTGTTGCAAAATACTGGATTTTTATGAATACCATTTCTCTTCCTCGAATTGAAACAAATTAGAATTCTTAATTCTCGACGTCTTTTAGTGGATAAAACCTTTTCGGGAACAAACAACAAATCATAATCATTTTTGTATCTATTTTCAGCCATTTTTGGATGTCTTGCAATGGATTTATCCAAATTAATCTTAGCAACATAGCTTTTTTCTCGGTATATTTGATTAATTTTGGGCTTACTCTTATGAAACAATGAAATATTTAGACTTTGATACATAATCAATTGTCCATCATTTTTTATAAACAAACGAATTGGTTCGATAATTAATATACCTTTTTTCATTAATTCTGTAAGAGTTAAATCCTTTTGAATAATCAAAATATCTAAACTCATTTCTCTCCTTTGAATAGAGGATATAGCAATTTCTCTTGGATTTATTAGTCTAAGTAGGAGACAATATATTTTGATATTATTGATCATTTTTTGATTTAAAGAATCATCCCATCTCAATTGAAAACGTAAATACCTTTTTAGGAAAAAATCAAGCTCTACTTCCGTGTTGCTCTTATATTCTTTTTTCTTTCTACGTTTTTTCATATCGGAGCTTGCATAATCTTCTCCAATATCTTTTTCTTGGTTTGAGAAAAGTGATCCAAGATTCGCTTGATTTTGTGCATCTGATTCAAGATTATCTCGAATTGCGGATTCTTTTTCTTCTTGATTTCGATTCTCTAATTCAATCGATTTTTTTTCATTCGAAAATAGAAAAAGATCCCTTTTGTTCTTTCTAGTGATGTTTTTATTTTCACTAACATTTTCATAAAAATTTAAAAGAAGTAGTTGGATTGGTATGATCCACGGTTTCATAATATATGTATTATAAAGGATCACAAATTCTGGAAAGAACCAAAGGTTTCGATTTGATATGGGACGACTTAGTATTTCTTCATTCATTGCCATCCAATCAAAAAGATCTTTTTTTTTGTTGGATGTCATAATTCCTCCATTTTGGGAAATTTTAAGAAAAAAAAGACCTTTTTGATCCATTTTATCAATTATTTGATAATTATTAAACCCAGTCTTAGTATTTTTATTACCATTGGTATCGATATCAATCCAGGACTCAATATTGACTTTATTTCGAAGACAAAAATCGAAAATTCTCCAATCCAAATATTTTCTATCTGTAAATTTATCTAGATTGAGAATATCATCATTTTCTAAATTAATAGGGATAATACCTCCTGGCATATTAATTAATTTACCTTTTTTATATATCTTGTTGTAATTATAAGAAATCTCTTGTTTATTATTTAAACGTAATGGTGATACATAAATATGTGAATCCTTCTTATTTTCATAATTAATCGATTTATATGAGAAAAGGTCATATCCATAGTATTTTTGAAGGTTATATTTTGAATTTGATAATGAATTTAATTCAAAATCATTTAATTTTTTGTAATTAATTAATATTAATCGATCTTTTTCATCTGAATGCCTTTTGTTTAAATCTTTATTTTGCACTATACGTGTTTGATTGAATCTATTTCGCCATTTGTGTGGTACTAATCGATACCATTTAATCGGAGATAAATCATATTGATAATGACCCCTTAACCAGTTTTTCCATTGAATCATTTCCGAATTCAAAATATTTTTATGTTTTAATTCAGGATAAAAAATTCCTTGTGTTTCAAAATAATCCTTTATTTCATTCTTAAGAAAAAAAGATGTTCCGTGATATTGAAGGACATATCTTAACTTATACAAATTACAAAATTGCGTTTGATATAATTGGTAAAATACATATGCTTGTGAGAAGGAGGATAATAAAATCTTTGAATTTTTTTTACTAATATCAGAAATTGATTTTTTTTTAGTCCAAATAAAACGAATTGTATTTTTATTTGTTTTAGCTATTTTTTCTTTATTTGTTTCATTATTGTAAATGTATTTATCGATCATTTTTGTTGAATTATCAAAAAAAAGTTGTGTAGTGATCCTCGGACTATTAATGATACAGATAAGTATATCTATGTATATCCTTTCAATTAAAAATTTGAAAAAAGAATATGATTTACGGATTAATCGAACATTTATTCTTTTGAATTTCTTTAATTTCTGCCAAATATTTTTTATTGATGCTAATAGTTTAGTAGGATAACTTATTTTATCAGAACTAATTTTATTAGAACTAATATTTATATTGATTTCCGGAGTTAAAAATCCTTTTTTATTATCTTTTGTAATTTTTTCTATTTGATTCCTGATTGTGCTGGTTCTATCATCCAGATCTTTCATTTTTTTTTCTGTCAATGAAGAATCTGTCAAATCCATAAATCGAATTTGAATGGACGATTCATTAATCATCCCATTACTGATTACCCCATTTTTTTCTTTTTTAGTTTCACTCAATTCATCTATTTTTCTTAATCCAAATAATGGAATTGGGTTTCTTTTGGAAAGTTCTTTTATTATTCCTTTTAAAAATAGAATGGTTTTCATGACCGATTTTTTTCTTTCTTTTGAAAGGTTTAAAAAAAGATTTATTCTTTCTTTTAAAACCTGTATAACTAAAAAAGGATTCTTTTGTAATTTTATAATTTTTTTTCTGAGTTCTTTAAAAATGGGTTCAAAAAATGAACGTTGTTTTCTGGGAGAACCAAAAGGAACTTCAGTTTCCATTCCCCAAACTGTTAAAAAACAAAAATCGTTTTTTTGCTCTTTATTTCTCAGCGGATCTTTCTGGCGAGGTGGCACTTTAGATCTGTGCCAAGGTTTAAGGTAAAAAGGAAATAGGATCTTTATCTGAATACCGTCTGTCAACCAATTTTTTGGAAATTCGGTTTCTGATAATTGAACACCATTATAGGTGCATTTAA